AATAAGTCGATCTCTTGGCTCTTATTTACTTGTAATGGCAATTTAGAAATAGAGGAGTCCTTCTTAGTTTCAGAAGAAATGTATTTATATGCTAAAAGATCATATTTATAGTTTTTCTTAAACTTAGTTTTTTGATTTCTTACTAATGAATATACTTCAGAATCATCTTGTTTTTTGGAATGAAGTAATGGGTCTTTTTCATATGAATCTCCTTTATTTAAATCGTTATTTTGAGGCGTATCGCGTCGGTTGACTTTATTTCGCCAGGTTTGTGCGCCTACTCGCTCCCAATGAACCTGAGATAAATTGTATTGAGACTGACCTCTTAACCAGTTTTTCCATGGATTCGTTCCAAAATTTCGAAGTTTCTTATGCTTTAATTCGGAATGAAATATTCCCTGTCTTTCAAAAGAATCCTTTATTGCAGTCTTAAGAAAAAAAGACGTTCCGCGATATTGAAGAACAGATCTTAACTTATCACTAACTAGGGTTTGTGATAATTTGTAAAATACATATGCTTGTGACAGGGAAGATAAATTTGGCAAGGAAGCAAATTTCGGAACAATCTGTGACTTCCGCTTATTTATATTTTTTATAGTCGAACTAAAGGTAATTCTTTTTTGATTTGTTTCAGTATTGGAAATGTCTTTCTCAAAAAATTTTTTTGTTAAATTGATTCTAGGAATCTTAATGATACATAGAAAGATATCTAGGTATATTTGGTATATTTTTTCAATGAAAATTTTTTGAAAATAATTCCATTTACTTATTAATCGAACATTTCTTCTTTTTACAATTTTCCAAATATTTTTTGGCGATTCTACATTATTATTTAGTCCTGGAGTTACTTTTTTTTTTTCTTTTGTAATTCTTTCTATTTGATTTTTGATTGTGCTTGTTCTATTAATCAGATTTTGTATTTTTTCTTCTGAATTTGTAGAAGCTGTAGATCGAATTTGACTAAATGATTCATGAATTATCTCATTGCTGATTATAGAATCTTTTTCTTTTTGAGTTTCACTCGATTCATCTACTCCTATCCCTTTCAATCTTGTATTTTTTTTGATTATTTTCAAAATTGTGCTTTTTAGAACTAGAACCCTTTCTTTAAGCCGTTTTATGCTTTTTTTAAGCCGTTTTATGCTTTCTTTTGGGTTTCCTAGAACTCTAACAAAATTTTGCTTTATTTTTTGGTTGAAAACGCTTCTTATAAGTCGAAAGGCGCTCCCTTCCAATTTTGCTGCTGCTAATCTTTGACTTTTTTTGCCTAGTTCGTTAAAAATGGGCCCCCAAAAAATGGAAAAGGAACGGTTGGGTCGGGCACCACCCCAAGGATAGTCAGCTAGTCCCCAGACAGACCTTATAAAAGCATAATCGTTGGTTATCCTTTGTCTATCATCCGCTGTGTGCCAAGGTTTCAACTCGAAAGGCCATAAAACTTTGACCTGAAGACCGTATTCCCACCACTCCTCCGGAAAGTTGCTGATGGATATGACGCCTATAGCAAAACCGTCATCGTTGCATAAAAGATGAGTCTCGTTTTCCCAGTCCTTTCTATCCTCAGCCCACTCGGGCTGCTGCAAAAATAAGATACGACCAATATTTTTAACTATTATCGCTAAAGGCAATGCAATATATCTTCTAAAATAGGAGTTAAAAATTAATATGATACCTCTTACTCCTAGCCCACAATAAAGCTCATTCCATGCATCTATTCCATCCATCCGGAACAGCTCTTCGTCGGGGTCTAGTTCGATTTTCTCTTTTTTGATTCTTTTCAATTTTTTCCGTTCTTTCAATGCTTTGCTTTTTTTTTCGTCTATCTTCCTTTTTGTCTTCCTTTTTGTCGTCCTTTTTGTTTTTGTCTGTTCTTTCTTAGGTCCCTTAAGAGTGAAAAGGTCCCCTTTTTTGATTCTAAACCTATGCAGCAAATTTTTCATTTTCAAAACAAGGGGTTTCAATACCCTAAAAGAACGAGCCAGTGTACTTTTTAAGAAGCCCCAAAAAAGAGGGGAATGCGGAAACATTTCAATCTGTCTTACAATAACTCCGTTTTTACGCCTTAGGACGCTCGCAACACCTTTGATGTCATCCTGATGCCAAAATTGCTTGCGCACCGCTCTCAAGGAGGTCCTCCACACGTCCTTAGTCTCGGTTTTCCACTCGATATTGGTGATGAGGCTGCCAACGTGAACATGAGCAAGGCTTTTCTCAAAGTCAATACTATAAGGGTCTCCCCCACTCTTGATCAAATCCTTCTCAACCTTCTTATTAATCTCTTTAGCAATCTCCGGATCAATCTTATTACTATCTTTAGAAAGATTTTGGATAAGTAAATTTTGAGTATCCTGATTCAAAATAATTTCATATTTGTATTGTGCTGATATAATATCAAAGCACTCATTCTCTCCCCGCTTGATCACAAAGGGTTCGCCCAGGTCGTATGCGACCTCGCGGAGTAATACATATGACCAGCGAGGGACGCGTTGACCGATGTGCGCTCGTCCCACACTTTCTCCCACTTTATAAGTCCTTAGTTGCTTTAGCTTTTTTAGTTTTCGCTGGTTCCAATCAATGCCTCCCCCCCCTTTTTCCCAAGGCTTAGAAAAAAATTTTGCCAAAGGATTATAATATAATTTTCCTTCTGCTCTTAGTTTTAGTGTTTTACTTTTTAGTATCGCGAACATTCTCTCTTCAAATTTTGGGGACTCGAAAATGAAACCTGGCAAAAGGGTCTCATGAATTTGATTTAGAGCAAGGATTTGCTTAAGTTGAGATTCTGTAGGTTCATCGTCGATTCTTTCACGAGATTTTGTAGTTCCATCGTCGATTCTTTCACGAGATTTTGTAGTTCCATTTTTTTTTCTTCGACGAGATTGCATTGCATTCTGGACTTTTTCACGAGATTGCATTGCATTCTTTTTTCTTCGACGAGATTGCATTGCATTCTTTTTTCTTCGACGAGATTGCATTGCATTCTTTTTTCTTCCACTAGATTTACGAGATTTAATTACATTGTAGACTTTTTCACGAAATTCACCCAATTGAAGAAGTGCCCTTTCTTCGCTTAGACGTGCTTCTTCGCGTAGACGTGCTTCTTCGCGTAGACGTGCTTCTTCGCGTAGACGTGCCTCTTCTTCCCTTTTCTCCTGTTCTTTGCTTTTCGGTGCCTTTTCTTCGCTTTTCTCCTTTTCTTCGCTTTTCTCCTTTTCTTCGCTTTTCTCCTTTTCTTCGCTTTTCTCCTTTTCTTCGCTTTTCTCCTTTTCTTCGGGATCCTCGATTACTTTTCTAAACTTTTTGATTCTTCCACGAGAGGGCCCATTCAACAAAGGATCATACCTTTTTGGTAGGCAGAGGCAGGTTTCGTTCATTTTCTCAATACAAACCCGAGTCCTTTTGTCGAGTATATCTAGAAAAAGAAATCCCGTGTCTAGAGCCTCAATTCTCTTTATAAACTCGTTATTTAAGTTGTTTTGTCTTTGTTTGTTCTTATAAAGCCAATCTTTGTCTAGTTTATCAAAGGAGAGTTTTTCTACTGTGGACGAAGATATCATCCCTTTCATCAGTTCCTTAAAACTAGCAAAACTAGGAGGATCTGTAAAAGATATTCTTTTTTTTCCATCACTTCGGCATGTATCAAAAAAATATTGTGAAGCTTCCTTTCTTACAGCCCCAAAAAAGTGTTGATTGCTTATGTATCGTACTGGACGAGTCCATTGAAACTGAAAAAAATCGGCCGCTAAAATGCCTTCCACCACTATGGGTGCGTTTTGATCTTTTTCTTCATCCAGATCCGCTCCCCAACGCGTGGGAGGAATTTCTTCTTTGAATAGCACTTTTTTTCGTGCAATCTCCTCTTTCTTTTCCTCTTCCTTTTCCTCTTCCTCGTCCTCGTCCTCCCAGTAAGTGTCAGCTTCTCGGCCTTGTCTGGCTAACCAATTTGGTTGCAGTTGTGGGGCTTGGACGCTTGTCAGTGGATGTGGAAAAATGAATATAGGTATTCTGCCTAAATAGTAGGCACAGGTAACAAATAAGAAAATATTCACGAACCGACCCGTGTTTCTCCTCAAGTTTATTAACAGCAAGTACTGAATTTCTGACACAACCCACTGAAAGGTTCGCATAAGGAATTCAAATTCTTCCCCAAGGGACCTAACAAGGTACTGATAAATCTTCTTTTTGTATTTATTCAATTCTGAATTAATGTACTTATTCAATTCTGACACACGGTACTGAAAGTGTGAAAAACGGACCTGAAATTTTGCCCCAAGGTACTTATAAATGTACTTATCCAATGCTGACACAAGTTCCTTCTTAGATCTACTCAAAAGATAGATCCGTATCCAGTCCAATAATCTTTTCGTGACTAAAAAGAAACAAATGTAACCAATTAACCAACCAACAAAACTACTTGTTACAAATAACATCTTGTTGTTGGATCGAAACATATAAACATTGACTAATCTGGCTAACGTTGAATTTGGTACAAGGATCTGGTTGGCTAATTGAAAAATGAAAGTATTCAGGAAAATGAGGAAATCCCTTCTGGTACTGGTAGTGATAGTATAGTCCCAATTGTCGGCTGCGAAATAAAGCAAAATATACGGTAGAAATAGTACAGCTAGTATATGCGGTGTCCATAATAGTAGATACAGAGGCCTATTATAGATCGACATGAACCTCACGAGCTGGCCCATAATCAAACCAGTTATTGCTGCTGCCTTCTGCTCGGGTTCTTCAACGAAAAGGAAGAGATAAGCGGGCCTTATAGAGAATGTAGTTAGAAATCCATAATAGAGTCCGACCCCAACGACCGAATTGGTTATCTTCATACACAAGCTTACGAACAATTGAAATAGCATGATCACCACCTCCTTGGTTTTTTTGTTGTTTTTTCTATTGCAATAGGCAATAGACAATAAAATTTGTATCTATTTTTGTTTCTATATTGAATTATATCTATGTGATTATTTTTATATTTTTTTATAGAAATTATTTCT